ATACCGAAACAAAAGAATTTCGCGGTCGAACTGCCGGAAGTGCCTATAAATCCTAGTCCTACCTAAGTGATGAATTTTGGATCGAAAAGCGAGGACTTCATGATTTTGATGGACCTAGTTCATTGAAATTCCATCCAATACAACGGAAGAGTTATAAATTTCCAAAATAATAGATAGGAATACCGCGAATAAAGCCATTGCGACACCCATCAAAGGGGTAGTTCCCCATCCAGGAGCTACTTTACCATATTCCGAATTCAAGGGTTTCAATAAACCCCCTAGACCTGTTTTTCTTGGTCTTGGACCAGATCGAGAATTGCCCTCAAAGGTTTGTGTAGCCATAAATCCTATTGCATTGGTTGAGATCTGTTGACTTTGTATACCATTACACTGTAAATAAATCATCTTATCATAGATCCGTTGTGATCTTGAAATTATAAAATAATGGAAACAGCAACCCTAGTCGCCATCTTTATATCTGGTTTACTTGTCAGTTTTACCGGGTACGCCTTATATACCGCTTTTGGGCAACCCTCTCAACAACTAAGAGATCCATTCGAGGAACACGGGGACTAGTTGAAGTAAAGTAAAGAGCCTCCCTTGTTTCGTGGGAGGCTCTTTACTTTGACTTCAATTGAGTATAATCAAACATTATTTTGCCCTTTTAGTCGGAACCTTAGGTGGTTCTCGAAAAAAGATAGCGAAAAAAATGATTCCTAGAGTCGACACTAAGAGGAATGTATAAACCAATGCTTCCATAAATTTGATCGTGGTTTACAATTATAGCTTCCACACCTGTTCATTTGGTTTGGGATTATCTCCCAGATAAAGATAAGAGTCAAATAAAAATCAGCAATTCAACTCAAGATTTCTCTCGTAACCTATAGAAAAACCAAATCACAAAAATACAATACAGGTGAAAGATACCAGATCAATCTTGTATCAGACTACCTGTCTCCTTGTAGTTGGATCTCCAAGTTTTTGGAACGCCCCAAATTCCACTTGAGCATCCAAATCCGGGTCAATACCAGCAAAAACATCTCTGAATAAGGTTCTAGCTCCATGCCAAATATGTCCGAAAAAGAAGAGCAAAGCAAAGGAAGCATGCCCAAAAGTGAACCAACCCCTCGGACTGCTACGAAAAACACCGTCGGATTTCAAAGTAGCACGATCTAATTCAAAAATTTCACCTAATTGAGCGCGTCTAGCATATTTTTTCACAGTTGCAGGATCACTATAACTGACTCCATTGAGTTCGCCGCCGAAGAACTCAACGGTGACTCCTACTTGTTCGACACTATACTTAGATTCTGCCCTTCTAAAAGGCACATCGGCTCTCACAATTCCGTCTCCATCTACCAAAACCACTGGAAATGTTTCAAAAAAAGTAGGCATACGACGTACAAAAAGTTCACGCCCCTCTTTATCTCTAAAGATAGGGTGTCCTAACCACCCAACAGCTATTCCATCCCCACTGTCCATTGAGCCCGCTCTAAATAATCCCCCTTTTGCTGGATTATTGCCAATGTAATCATAAAAAGATAATTTTTCGGGAATTTTAGACCAAGCTTCGGAGAAACTCTGATTTTCCACTAGTCCGGCACCAACCCTTCGATATATTTCTTGTTGGAAGTATCCCTGATCCCATTGATAACGAGTGGGGCCGAATAATTCGATGGGAGTAGTTGCTGAACCATACCACATAGTTCCAGCAACTACAAAAGCTGCAAAAAAGACAGCAGCAATACTACTGGAAAGAACGGTTTCAATATTACCCATACGTAATCCTTTGTATAGGCGTTGGGGCGGACGGACACTAAGATGAAATAGGCCCGCTAATATGCCCAATGTCCCCGCTGCAATATGATGAGAGGCTATACCTCCCGAAACAAAAGGGTCAAAACCCTCTACGCCCCAGGCAGGACTTACAGATTGTACTTTTCCTGTTAGTCCATAAGGATCGGACACCCATATTCCAGGACCATACAAGCCTGTTACATGAAATGCACCAAACCCAAAACAAGCTAAGCCTGAAAGAAATAAATGAATTCCAAAAATCTTGGGCAAATCCAAAGAGGGTTTTCCCGTACGTTCATCACGAAATATTTCTAGATCCCAATACACCCAATGCCAGATGGCTGCCAAGAAGCACAAGCCGGAAAACACAATATGTGCCCCGGCCACACCCTCATAACTCCAAATACCCGGATTTGTTACAGTCCCCCCTGTGATATTCCAACCGCCCCATGAATTGGTTATTCCTAAACGAGTCATGAAGGGTATAACAAACATACCCTGTCTCCACATTGGATCAAGAACGGGGTCAGAGGGGTCAAAAACTGCTAATTCGTATAGAGCCATTGAACCCGCCCACCCAGAAACGAGAGCTGTATGCATTATATGAACAGCAAGCAACCGGCCGGGATCATTCAATACGACGGTATGAACACGATACCAAGGTAAACCCATGAAAATACCCCCTTCGAAGAAAAATAGATACTATGTAACTTTATCGCATTGGAAAAGACTATGCTCTAGACTTCCGCCTTTCAGTTCAGTGGATTATTTCGAATGAAGGGCTCCTAGTTCTTTTTTGTTGGTAATAGGTAATAATGGAACAATTCTGTTAGTCTGTTAGTAAGAACAAAGAAAAGCAGATCTATTCTATACCCGATAAGTACCAATACGCAATGGGGCATTTTCTATGAATATGAACATATGAACAAATGCATAGAAATTTATTTAGCGTTCGAAGAACCCGACCCCTTCATAAGATTTTTCCCTTATTCATTTCATCTTCCTAGATGAACTTTTTCATATTTTGAAAACAATAAAAAAAATCATTTTGACATTTCCACATAAAAGTGAAATCTTATACTTGACTCTTTTCTCTCTCATTTATGCCTGTTGGTGTTCCAAAAGTTCCTTTTGAGTTTTTTGAGGGTGAGGATATTGACGAAGAAAAAAAAAGGGGGGCTAAGCCTCAGACTAGGAAGCCGGCTTGTTATCCTATTCATTTGATTAACGATTCGCCTCGGGATAGGGCTAACAATTATCCTGGGGATAACGATAACTATAGCGATGATGATCCGTTTAACAATTATCCTGGGGATAATGATAACTATAGTGATGATGATCCGTTTATTAACATTAACAATTATCCTCGGAAAAACGATAACAATAGTGATGATGATCCGACTAGCCCTTGGATTGATTTTAGTAAGTTCCCTACTAAAGATGAGAAAACAAAGGAAAAGCAACCAAAGCTGGAGTGGATTGACCTATAGTGCGACTTGTCAGACATATTGGGCCATATGGGATTTCCCCGTTCTCTCCTCCGATCGAGATACCTCTGCTTCGCCAAAAAAATTGATGAAACTATCAAGAATTTGGAGCGTGAAGTGCAATTAGATCCGTTCTTTGAGGGATCAATATTCATAGTATCAATTAGAAATAGAAGAGAATTTATGGTTGGCTTGGTTGAACCAATAAAATGAAGTATCCAGGCTCCGTTCAGAAAATACTCACTTGGTAATATGGACATGAAATGAATAAAAAAAAAAGTCGTATCAAAAAGAAATGGTATTGGGAGCATTTGTACTATATATATAAATAAAAATCGGTTGGACCCTTACCCGGAGTAGAGCATAAACCTAAAAAAATAGAAGAGGCCCATTCAGGAACAAGAAAATAACAGAGTCCTAATTTGGAAATGAAACAATACATCAATGAGAGGGTAATTCGAGATAAGTTTATAGGGGGTAGAAAAAAAAAAAGCCCTTCTATAAAATAAAATAGAAAAAGGCCAACATATTGATTTTTTTTTGCAATTTTTTGAACCGTATGCATTCAAAGGTGCGTGTACGGTTCCTAAAGGATAGCATTTTGTCCTAATCACCCGACTTCATCGAGAAAGATTAATTTTTTTAGGAAAACCTATTAATAAAGAGAGCGGTAACCTCGTTGCGGGTCTCATAGCATATCTCAGTACGAACGATAGTACCAGGGATATTTTTTTGTATATAAACTCGCCGGGCGGGTTAATGCGACAAGGAATGGCTATTTATGATTTGATGCATGCGTCGCCCGTAGATGTATACACGGTATGCATGGGAAAAGCCTGTGGAATGGCTTGTTTCATTCTATTCGGAGGAGCACCTACCAAACGCATAGCATTCCCTCACGCTTGGCGCCAATGATTTTTTATTTGTATTTGATAGAAAAAAGAAGACTATGCCTTCGCCATATGAAATATGAAAAAGATTATTGAGTAAAAATAGCATGGCACGTCGAGTTCGGTATGAGTAAACAAACTATTATTGTTTTTCATAACATGAGATTTTGTATCGGGAGAGTAGTATGAGACAAAATAGATTTCCGATTTTTTCTTATCTATCGGGAGTTTATTTCAGCGTCACAATTTTTTGTTTTAGCGCCAGAATTCTTTTTCCACTTCACTTCTCCTATTTATATTATCAAAGTCAAAGAGTACTAAAAAAAAAAAAAAGAAACTTTGGGATTGCTGAATCACAGACGAGAAAACTTCTAAATTCCATATAGAAATAGAAAGCAACGGAACCATCATAGTATTTTTGAATTCTACCGAAAAGAAGGGTGGTAAATGGATCACTTAATGATCTGGATCTGATAGATCCTATTTTTTTTTTTTCTCTTTTTCGCGCTGGAAGGGACGAAAGGTAAATTCCATTGGATAGCCGTATGCAATACAGAATAAATGCCTGTACGGTTGTTCAATTTTCTCTATTCTTTTTATCTCTTTCCTTCGCCCGAGGGTGCAAGATATGATATAAAGTAGAGGAATTCTTCCTTTTTTTATATCATCAGGGTAATGATGCGCCAACCTCGCGGTAAGTTTTCAAAAATCCGCAAAAGACACCCTTTAAAAGAAATAGAAGTGTTGTTTTACTTACGCAACCAGATGGAAGAGGCTTATGCACGACATACGCACAAAACCCGGCAGGTTATACACGACGACATCCAAAGAATGGCTTATATGTCAGCAGAAGAAGCCCAAGCTCATGGAATTATTGATATTATAGGAGACGACACCCTTGGGAAGTATGACGAGTATGACGAAGAAAACTAAAAACACAACAAAAACTGGCCCTAGAGATAAGGATCTGCAGCGGAAACGCGGGTAAATCCTTTATTCTGCTTCAAATCAACGTTCAAAATGGCTTTCTTTTTTTTTTTTTTGCTAATTCCATTTTTGAACGTTGATAAGATAAGATCCTTCTATTTCGCAGCACCTTAATATGGCCTTAATATGGCATAGACTTACTAATTACTAATTCCGTTTTAGATTTTCTATTTTAGGAGGTTTATGTTGTATTTTTCTCTTTTCTATTTATTCTTAATATATTTTTTAAGAATTAGAAAAAGAATAGGATTTTCTATTTCTGTTTTCTTTTTCTATTTATTCAAAATATTTTTAAGAATAATAAAGAAGAAAAAATAAAAGGAAAAAAAAAAAGGGTTACCCGCCTTTTACATAAGAAGCTACTCTGTGGTAAAACTTTCGAGTAGAGAGAAACTTATGCACGAATGAATTCTCAAAATTTCATATATAATATAGAATTCTATTATTTACCATTTTTTTACTTTGAAACCAAAAGAGGTCAACATGATAAACATGACCGCTCGATGCCAAAAGAAACTCCTTTTGGCAAAACTTCCAAGCATCCGCATAGTTATGCGGGAGGTTCATATTTTTTGTAATTACATAAACAAAGAATTCAGTCCTGTTCTGGAAAGGGCTATCCAGTCTTTTTTTGCTTGGGCCTTATCCCAATTCCTCCAATGGAGAACCTGGATAATCCCCAGAGCTGCGAAGGTCATAAATATTATTTTGACCTCGCGCATTTTTTGGATCATAATTCTTGTGTTTTTTGTTGTTTGGGTTTTAGATCTTATTGGCAAAAAGTGCACTCAAGATGACCTTGTAAAGAGAATCGAAAACGAATACCAAAACCAAAAGAAGATTGAATGGAAGTGGGTCTAATACATTTCTTTTTGAGTTTTTTTTTTATTTGAAACCCTACTGCATTTAGAACTCTATATGCACTAGGGCTTCAAATGGATCAGATCCGCAGATGTCTGAAGCAGAAAGGAAAGTACATCTTTTCTTTTTTTACCGCGTTAAACGTTAAAAGAAAAATAAGGTAAATAACCCTCTGGTTAGGATCTATCTAAACCAGCCCCCTTTTTTGTATTGTATACAATTCAAGATGCCAACTATTAAACAACTTATTAGAAACACAAGACAGCCAATCAAAAATGTCACAAAATCCCCCGCTCTTCGGGGATGTCCTCAGCGTCGAGGAACATGTATTAGGGTGTATGTGCGACTCGTTCAGATCATGAGCTGGAACAAAAAAAAAGAAGCATTTTCCCAGTCTCAATGACCAGTACCAATCAATAGGATGGAATTCTTCCAGTCATTATCTAAAAAAAGAAAACCCCCGTTGTGTTGTGTATAAAATTTATGGTTTCCATTGGTGCAAATCCAATCACCTTAATTGGAAATGAAAAGCAATTCCCCTTTGGTAGCAAATGTATCCATTAAGCGGGGGATTGAGTAGTTAAGAAGCATAAATAAAGCGCTCTCACTCTTGCAAGAACGGATGAACAGGGTCAGCAACCTAGCCAACTTTCATAATGAAATGCCGTTACTATATGGGTAGATCTCATTGTGAAAAGATCTATTATTGGACAATTCATGGGTAGAGTCAAAGAATGTGAACTGTACAAGTTACTAATAGCATTGATTAAATCGGGAAGGGGGCTCCGGCGTATAGAGAGGACCTCACCGTTTACGAAGTAACCATAGAAACGAAGGAACCCACGATTTATTTATCCCTTTCCCTTTACTATCGAATTTCTACTTTAAATAACTACTCAATTGAAATTGTAGTATTTCTTTTTTCATACCTAGTCTCGATACAATTTCTTATTTCAGGTGAAATGCTCGTAAAAAAATCGTGGTTGGGAAGGTCATAGTAGCAAAAGCCATTGGAATTTTTATTTTATACATCGGACGAATCCGTTTTGTTATTAATGGACGAGGGGGAAATGACTGAAAGAAAAGAAATCAATTAGTTATTCAGCACATCAAAGTTTCAGTTGATTCAATGACCAGAACTATACGAGGTTATATAGCACGGAGACGTAGAAAAAAATCTCGTGTCTTTGCATCAAATAATCGGGGGGCTCATTCAAGACTTACTCGAAGTATTATACAACAAACCATAAGAGCTTTGGCATCTTCTCATCGGGATAGGGGCAGACAAAAGAGAAATTTTCGTCGTTTATGGATCACTCGGATAAATGCAGTAATTCGGGAGATTTGGGTATCCTATAGTTATAGTCGATTAATAAATGATCTGTACAAGAGGCAATTGCTTCTTAATCGTAAAATACTTGCACAAATAGCTATATCAAATACAAATTGTCTTTACATGATTGCCAAGGAGATCAGTAACTAAGGTAAGGTAAGAGGGTTGGAAGCAATCGACCGGAATGATTGAAACGTAAACGGAGATCCCCGGAGAATGGGCTCCGGGAAGGTTATAGTAAAAATGAATCTGATTATGATAAATTAGTAAAAAAAAGTATTTCTTTTTTCTTATAATTTTTTTACGATTTTACGATGTGTCAATTCAATCTGAATTCTCGAATTTTTCGAACAAAATATCAACCCCTGGTTGGGATTCGAATTGGATGGAATTTAGGTTCAATCAATTGAGAAATTGTCCTTTTTCTTTTTGGTTCGAGGACCTCTCGTTCTATTTTTTCTAGGAATAGGCTTGTTTTTATCAAATTTTTTCTTATAGTTAATAAAAGGTAACGAGGATAAAATACGAGCTTGTTTTATGGAAGTAGTTATTAATCGTTGTTGTTTCAAAGTCACTCTATTCACTCGTCTAGATAATATTTTTCCTTGATCACTAATAAATCGAGTAATTAAACTCAGATTTCTATAATCAATTCGATCCCCTGATCCAATTGGGGGCAAACGCCTACGAAAAGATCGCTTGGATTTAAGAAAACGCTTGGATTTATCCATGGTTTATTCCTTATCTCTAAAATCCTATTTCTGAATTCTCATTTATGATTTGACGGAAATAGGAGTTGATTGGTTTATGGTTTATTTGAAATAGATTATTATATGGAATTTGAATTTTATGAATCTGTTCCCATTTCTTGAATAGAGGGTACATACGCGCGCTCTTTCAAATTATTTTTTTATCTCCACATGAAGCGTATGTTTGTAACAATAGGGACAGAATTTTCTCAATTCTAATCGACTAGGTGTATTGTGTCGATTCTTTTGGGTGATATATCTGGAAATTCCAGAGAACTTCTTATTAATATCGTTTCGGACACAACTCTTACATTCCAAAATCACTCTTATTCTAACATCTTTACCCTTGGCCATGAACCTCCTTTTGAGTTTTGGATTCACTCAATTCTTTCATTTTGATCCGAAACGAAAAAAAAAAAAAAAAGAAGTTGCGAATTTGAAATCCAATTATGAAAGATTTGGTTGCAATCAATAGAGAAAAATAAAAAATAAGTAATACAAAGATTTCTAACTATCAATTATTTAGAATCTCAGTTATAGTATATAGTAATAGTAGTATTTTTTTTTTTATGATTTTGTTGCCCCGGATCCCATTTCCGCTCCCCCTCTATGAATTCGAACCCAAGCACAAGTTTTGATGCGATTGAATACCCATTTTCTCTTTCTTTAATACTAAAATAAAAAAGAAAAAACTGACATCAAAGAAAAAAAGAAAGAAAGGAAGAAAAAAGCGAGGGCTGAGTCACAGATAATTTATTCTATCTGGAATCTTCTTAAGCCCTTCCCATGTCAATAACTAAAATGAAAAAAAGGGGAATGTCAACGCATCCGGGAATAGACGATTGATCTCTATCAATAAACCTGCCAAAGACCCAAACCATAGAGTACTTAGCACAGGTGCCACAGAGAGATATGTTTTTATATCTCGCATTGAAAATACTCCTTTTTTTTATAATACGTATAGGATCAGATGCATATGTGGTTAAGGAGCAATTGTATTTGTAGGCGAAATTCCTAAGGAAAACTAAAAGGGATAGACAAAGAAAGACCCGGTAAATGAAATTTACCTTCCCTTACAAGACAAGAGAAAAAAGGACCTTTCCCTCTTTGTGGAACATTCCCAAGAAATCTTTTTTTTTTATTATATCTTATTATAAATTCTATTTGATCCATGAGATCAAAAATAATAAATAACAAGAGAGTTTGGATATCAATGAAGGAAATAATGATGTGGAAAACAAGACACGGATTCTCTACAATGACAGAGTAGCAGTAGGTCAATTAAAAGGGATGTAGCGCAGCTTGGTAGCGCGTTTGTTTTGGGTACAAAATGTCACGGGTTCAAATCCTGTCATCCCTACCTAATGCGTATCCTATGAACATTAATGAAGGATCAATAGCGATCAATCAAAATTGGACCTACCAAATCTTTGAGTTTATGAGACTATGATCCATGCAAAATCTATTGGGAGTACAATTAGAATCCTTTTCTTTAGGATCTTATCTATTGTGATAAGAAAGCGCTCTTAGTTCAGTTTCGGTAGAACGTGGGTCTCCAAAACCCAATGTCGTAGGTTCAAATCCTACAGGGCGTGATTCCACTCTTCTTAGGTCAAATGAAATTACAATGAAATTGCTTTATTTACTTGATAAACAATCTGAATTTGACCCCCTCCTTAGCTTTAATCCGCAGGAGGTCAATCAAAAAAAAAGAGAGGTTGCTTAATCAAAGGTCCAACTGATCCCCGCGTCTGTATTGTAAATATGCAGTTATGAATAATCCAGCCAAAGTAATAGGAATTAGACCTAACACGATTCCAAATAGTAAAACTTCAATCATTTCAACTTTGTTTGAAAGAGGAAATAAAGGGTAGGTAATATCTATCTCTAAATATT